ATACGACTTATTTGAAATTAATTGAATGAAGACTTTTTATAAAAAAGGATTCCGGTGGTATTTCGTATGTTCTTCCTTACCATAGTAATTACCCAATTTTGGTCATTGAGAGTCATCGGCAATACAGATTAAGAGCTAGGAATAGATAGTACCTCTCTTTTCTCCCTTTCAAAAATGAAAACAAAAGAAAATTGAAATGATTGAAGTTTTTTTATTTGGAATCGTCTTAGGTCTAATTCCTATTACTTTGGCTGGATTATTCGTAACTGCTTATTTACAATACAGACGTGGTGATCAGTTGGACTTTTGATTAATTAACATCTCTTTTTTTTGACTGACCTCCTTCTTGCTTTCATATGCGGGAGGTCGAATTCAGATTGCTGCTCAATGATTTGCGAACAGTGGAATTTTGACACAATCTACTAAACAAGAGTTAAATCACGCTCTGTAGGATTTGAACCTACGACATTGGGTTTTGGAGACCCACGTTCTACCGAACTGAACTAAGAGCGTTTTTCTTATTTTTTATAAAAAACTAAAAGGCTAGAAAGAGGACATTCTTTAACCCGAATCTATTTTGTACGTATATACTATATCATAGTATATCATAAATTTCAGAATTATATGTATGTCCAATTTTATTAAAAAAAGATAGATCTAAAATAGATCCCTCGTTACTGCTCTTCTGAGCAGTAATTAGGTAGGGATGACAGGATTTGAACCCGTGACATTTTGTACCCAAAACAAACGCGCTACCAAGCTGCGCTACATCCCTTTCAATTGGTTTACAGTGTCATTGTAGAGAATTCCTGTCTTGTTTTCCACATCCTTCTTCTTTTTTTATTGGTATATCAAATTCATTTCTTATTTTTTTCTCATATCAGATAACAAACATATAATTAAAAAAATGACTTTTTTTACGAAAATTCTTTCAATTTTATATAAATAGGCGTTTCCATTTGAAAAAGGAATCTATAAGATCGGTCTAGTAGACAATATTTCAATTCTGATTTTGAAAGTGGGGGGGCGGAAGTTACGTATACAAGAACTTCTTAACTACATGTACATCTGTAGTTATATATATTACTATATATAATGTAATACAATAAAGAAGAAAGAAGGAGGATTTCAAATGCGAGATCTAAAAACATATCTTTCCGTAGCACCGGTACTAAGTACTCTATGGTTCGGTTCGTTAGCAGGTTTATTAATCGAGATTAATCGTTTATTTCCGGATGCATTAACATTTCCCTTTTTTTAATTCTAGTTATTAATATAAGAAAGGGGTGCAAAATTTTAGAGATACAATCAACGATCGGGGACTAACCCCCCCCTTTTTTTTTTCTAATTGATTCTAAAAAAAAAAATTAGAAAAAAAGGGGGGGGGGCGAAAGGTCATAAAAATGAGGGTTCAGGATCCAATTAAATTAGTAATAGAACGAAAAAAAGGTGTTGCTAGGGGAAGAGTATCCTATGAGATACTTAAAAAAAATACTGTACAAAGATTTTAAATCTAGTTTTCACAAAATCATTGTATTGCTTATTATTTGATTTTTATTTAATTACTAATTAATATTCATTGCAACGAAATATTTCAGAATTTTTTTTAGTTAACAGCTTCTATTTTTTTGGTTCTTGTTCTTTCTGGATCCTAAAATTAAAATAGAAGATTGGGGTGAATCATAAATCCAAAGGAGGTTTCATGGCCAAGGGTAAAGATGTTCGAGTAACAATTATTTTGGAATGTACCAGTTGTGTTCGAAATGATATTAAGAAAGAATCAGCGGGAATTTCCAGATATATTACTCAAAAGAATCGGCATAACACCCCTAGTCGATTGGAATTGAGAAAATTCTGTCCCTATTGTTATAAACATACAATTCACGGGGAAATCAAGAAATAGATCAAATTGAGAGCTTGTATGTCAATTTTTATTTTAAGAACAGGAATAATGCTAGTATCTATATTATCTATATATTATTACATATATATAAATATAAACAAATAAATCAATAGAAAGAAATCTAATCCTATATTCTTAATTCTATATAGAAACTCTATCCTATATAGAAATAGAAATCGTTTTTATTTTTGATCCGATCAAAATAGGATTTTAGAGATAAGGAATAAAAAAATTATGAATAAATCTAAGCGACTTTTTACTAAATCCAAGCGATCTTTTCGTAGGCGTTTGCCCCCGATCCAATCGGGGGATCGAATTGATTATAGAAACATGAGTTTAATTAGTCGATTTATTAGTGAACAAGGAAAAATATTATCTAGACGGGTGAATAGAGTGACTTTAAAACAACAACGATTAATCACTATTGCTATAAAACAAGCTCGTATTTTATCTTTGTTACCTTTTCTTAATAATCAGAAACAATTTGAAAGAAGTGAGTCGACCCCTAGAACTACTAGCCTTAGAACCAGAAAAAAATAGACTTATTCTTCAATTGAATAACAATTACAATCTGAAGGAATTAAAAAAGAGATTAATATTTTGTTCAAAAAATCCAATCAAGAACCAAAAATTGATTGTTACGTCTGTGTATGTCATAAAAAAAAAAAAAAAAAAAAAAAAAGAAAAGAATCGTCGAAAAAAAAAAAAAAGAATAAATCTTTTTTTAGCAACTCTATACTCTGGTTTTGTTTTGACGACTTTTTTTTATAATACTAATTTCTACTCTACCTTCCCCGAGGTCATTCTCCTTAGAACTCTATTTCAAATATTTTAGTGGATTTCTTCCAACCCCCCTAGTTTTTTATCTCATTCGAAATCGTATAAAGACAACTCCTATTTAATAGAGCTATTTGTGCAAGTATTTTCCGATTAAGAAGTAATTGCTTCTTGTACAGATTGTGTATGAATCGGTTATAACTATAGAATACCCCCATTTCGTGAATTACGGCATTTATTCGAGTGATCCATAAACGGCGAAAATCCCTTTTTCTTTTACCCCTATCCCGATGAGCCGAAACTAAAGCTCTTATTCTCTGTTGAGTCATAGTTCGTGTAAGTCGTGAATGAGCCCCTCGAAAGCTTGATGCAAATAAACGAAGTTTTGTTCTACGCCTCCGAGCTATATATCCGCGTTTAATTCTAGTCATTGAATAAATCAAACTTTGATGAATAACTAATTTTTTTTTTAGTTATTCTTTTTCCCTTTACAAGTCTATTAATAACCAAACGAGTTATTCCAATGTATAAAAAAAAATTCCAATGGCTTTTGCTACTCTAACCTTCCCCACCACTATTTTTTGCTAGGTATTTTCCTTTGCTTTGCTTTGAAAGGATAAATAGCCTTGCTGCTTGATAGAAAAAATAGAATAACTAAAAAAAGTAGTAAATATAAATGGATAAATAGTGGGTTCCATCGTTTATATGGTTACTTCTAAAACGGTGAGGTTCTCTCTATACACCGGAGCTCCTTCTTTTAATTAATCAATACTATTGGTAACTTGTACAATTCACATTCTTTGGCTCTACCCCATTAATATTCCAGTAATAGGTCTTTCACAATGAGATCCACTTTATACAGTAACGGTATTTCATTTTTAAAATTGATTTGGTCGTTTACCCTGTTAGTCCGTTATTTTCTTTCAAGAGTGGAATCTTTTTTCTTTTTAATAAAAAATGGAATTTCCCCCGCTTAATTGATAACCATTTGGTATCATTGGGGGTTTTCTAAAAAATGGAGTTGATTGGATTTGCACCAATGTAAACCATAAGTTTCAGACACAATAGAAGATATGAACGATCTATCTTTTTTAAATAATGAATCGAGTTCCTCCATTCTATTTTATTCACAGGTACTGATCCTTGATATTTCAAAAAGAATTTCCTTTTTGTGTCTCAGTCTATGATCTAAACGAGTCGCACATACACCCGAGTACATGTTCCTCGTCGTTGAGGGCATCCCCGAAGCGCTGGGGATTTCGTGACATTTCGGATTGGCTGTCTTGTATTTCTAATAAGTTGTTTAATGGTTGGCATACGGAATCATATAAATAATGGGCTGGTTTAGATTAGTTCTAACCGGCTAATTCTGAATTACTTCTCTTCAAGATTCTCTTCAATATATTTTTTTTAATATTGAAGAGAATATGAAACTAAACCTTTAATCTAAAAAGATATAAAATTTAGAAATTGTAGATTTGCATGAAATCGCTCCTATTTTTTATTGAACCGCTACAAGATCAACAATTCCATGAGCTTGGGCTTCTGTTGCTGACATAAAAACATCCCTTTCCATGTCTTCGGATACAACCCAGATAGGTTTGCCTGTTCTTTGTACATAAACCCTTGTGATGGTTTCGCGAAGTTTTAGTAGTTCTTCCGCTTCCAAGATAAATTCTCCCGTTTGTGCCTCATAAAACGAACTAGCGGGTTGATGGATCATTACCCTGATGATATAATAAAAAAGGTTCTTCTGTTTCGCAGAATGAGGCGAGATAACCAAAAAACAGAGAAAATTAAATAACCGTACAGGCTTTTTTGTGCATTGCATACGGCTCCCCAATGGAATTGACTTTTAACCTTTCCTTTTGGCGAAAGAAAACAAAATATAGGTTGTATTATACGCAGATCCAAAAATCATCCAATTACCATCCTTCTTTTTTGTAGGAGTTAAAAAAATACTATGATGGTTCCGTTGCTTTATATATCATTTTTTTTTTTATTCGTCTATGATTCAGCAATCCCAAAGTGTCTTTTTTTTTTTTAATATCAATTTTGTAAATAAGTTTCCGGTGTGAAAACAAAGTTTGTGACGCTGAGATGTGCCCGAATAGGTACGATATCATTTGAAAAACCCCTTCTTTATCTCATACTACTCTTTCAATATATAATCTCATTTTTTTTAATCTAAAAAATTTCATATCGAATTCGAAGTGCCATGCTATTATTACTTAACTAATTCATATTTCCGATGGCGAAGGCATAGTATTTTTTTATCGAAAATAAAAAAACTCATTGGCGCCAAGCGTGAGGGAATGCTATACGTTTGGTAATTGCTCCCCCGACTAGGATAAAGGATGCTATTGAAGCGGCCAAGCCCATGCATATTGTCTGTACATCGGGTCGCACAAATTGCATAGTATCATAAATAGCCATTCCAGATATTACCCATCCACCAGGAGAGTTTATAAACAAATAAAGATCTTTGGTATCCTTTTCTATACTGAGATATATCATAAGACTAATAAGTTGATTCGAGATTTCGGTATCAACGTCTTGGCCTAAAAAAAATAATCTTTCTCGATAAAGTCGGTTGATTAGGATAAAATTTTATTCCTTAGGAGCCGTACAGGCACCTTTTGATGCATACGGTTCAACAAAAATTGTGAAAAAATCAATGTGTCGATTCCAACCCCCCCTTTTTTTTTCTAACTTATAACGGAAGGGCTTGCTTCCAAAAGTCAAAGAAAAAAGACGTTTTGGCCCCTTTTATTAGATATTAATCTAATAATAAAACGATTGATTAAGCCTGTCAGACTCACTTGATTCATTGATATTTTTTTTTTCATCGAGATTAAGTTGAAATGGCGATGATTTTTTCTTGTTCCTGATTGGGCTTCTTCCTTTTTTTATTGCATTTTTTAGGTTTATGCTCTACCCCGAGTAAAAGGAAAAATTTGCCCGATTTTGATTTGCACATATAGGACAAATGAACCAAATACCGCGTCTTTTTTTACTACTCCAATTTTTTTTTCAATTCATATCTTTCACATGTCTTCTCTCAAATAGTCAACAAATTTTTCATTATATTTTTTGATTTGAGCAACAGTTTTAGATCACCCTGTTTCAATTTTTTTGAGTTTTTAATAGAATTTTTTATCATAATTTTGCATATCATATAAGTAGTAATTATAAAAATATTATATATTAATTATCAATTGGGTTTTTGCTAAACGGAGCCTGGATACTTCATTTTATTAGTCCGATCACGTAAACCATAAAAAAGTTTTGATAATCTAATATCAATCTAAATACTCCCTGCATTTAATTCCACTTTATTTTTTGCGCTTCGCGTTACAAATTTTTGATAATTCAATCAATCTTTTTGGGCGAAACAGAGGATATCTCGATCGAGGGAGAAAATGGGGAAATCCCATATAGCCCAATATATCTGGCAAGTCGCACTATATGTCAACCCAAGATGTATCTCCTTCTCCAGGACTTCGAAAAGGTACTTTTGGAACACCAATAGGCATGAAATGAAAAAAAAAGAGAATGAAGTTCTCTATTTCACTTTGATGTGGAAACGTAAGACTGGGGTTTCGTTTTTTAATACTATTATCCTTTTTTCCTACTTTATTAAATATTAAATTAATCATATTTAAATTAATCATATTTAATACATAAGTTGAATAAGCTAAAATAAAATATAAAATAAAAGTAAAGTAAGAGAGAATGAATAAAAATAAAGGAAATTTTTTACGAACGGGCTTCTGAATGATGAACAACAATAGCTCTCTTGGTTCATATAAAATAGAATTCACCCCCATTGCGTATTGGTACTTATCGGATATAGAATAGATCCGCTTCCCTTTTTTCCTATGAATCGAATTGTTCCATTATTACTAACAGAATAGAACAAATATTAATCCTTTCTCCGAAATAATTACCTAAAAAGGGGGGTTCGTAGCATATTTTTTTCCAATGCAATAAAGTTACATAGTGTCTATTTTTCCTTGATAAAGGGGTATTTCCATGGGTTTGCCTTGGTATCGTGTTCATACTGTTGTATTGAATGATCCCGGTCGTTTGCTTTCTGTTCATATAATGCATACTGCTCTGGTTGCTGGTTGGGCCGGTTCGATGGCTCTATATGAATTAGCAGTTTTTGATCCCTCCGACCCCGTTCTTGATCCAATGTGGAGACAAGGTATGTTCGTTATACCTTTCATGACTCGTTTAGGAATAACCAATTCCTGGGGCGGTTGGAATATTACAGGAGGGACTATAACGAATCCGGGTCTTTGGAGTTACGAAGGGGTAGCCGCAGCACATATCGTGTTTTCTGGCTTGTGCTTCTTGGCAGCTATTTGGCATTGGGTATATTGGGATCTAGAAATTTTTTGTGATGAACGTACAGGAAAACCTTCTTTGGATTTGCCCAAGATTTTTGGAATTCATTTATTTCTTTCAGGAGTGGCTTGCTTTGGTTTTGGCGCATTTCATGTAACAGGATTATACGGTCCTGGAATATGGGTATCCGACCCTTATGGACTAACTGGAAAAGTCCAACCTGTAAACCCGGCGTGGGGCGTGGAGGGTTTTGACCCTTTTGTTCCGGGAGGAATAGCCTCTCATCATATTGCAGCAGGTACGTTGGGTATATTAGCGGGCCTATTTCATCTTAGTGTTCGTCCGCCTCAACGTCTATACAAAGGATTACGTATGGGTAATATTGAAACCGTCCTTTCCAGTAGTATTGCTGCTGTCTTTTTTGCAGCTTTTGTTGTTGCTGGAACTATGTGGTATGGTTCTGCAACTACTCCCATCGAATTGTTTGGTCCTACTCGTTATCAATGGGATCAGGGATACTTTCAACAAGAAATATATCGAAGAATTAGTGCAGGACTGGCTGAAAATCAAAGTTTATCAGAAGCTTGGTCTAAAATTCCTGAAAAATTAGCTTTTTATGATTATATTGGTAATAATCCAGCAAAAGGAGGGTTATTCCGAGCGGGTTCAATGGACAATGGGGATGGAATAGCTGTTGGATGGTTAGGACACCCCGTCTTTCGAAATAAAGAAGGGCGTGAACTTTTTGTACGCCGTATGCCTACTTTTTTTGAAACATTTCCGGTTGTTTTAGTAGACGGGGACGGAATTGTTAGAGCCGACGTCCCATTTCGAAGGGCAGAATCAAAATATAGTGTCGAACAAGTAGGTGTAACTGTTGAGTTTTATGGTGGTGAACTCAATGGAGTGAGTTATAGTGATCCCGCAACTGTGAAAAAATATGCTAGACGGGCTCAATTGGGTGAGATTTTTGAATTAGATCGTGCTACTTTGAAATCCGATGGTGTTTTTCGTAGCAGTCCACGAGGTTGGTTTACTTTTGGACATGCTTCGTTTGCTCTACTTTTCTTCTTTGGACACATTTGGCATGGTGCTAGAACCCTCTTCAGAGATGTTTTTGCTGGTATTGATCCAGATTTGGATGCTCAAGTGGAATTTGGGGCATTCCAAAAACTTGGAGATCCAACTACAAAAAGACAAGCAGTCTGATGCAACATTGCTTTTTTTCTTCTAGTTTCTGTTTGCGATTTTATTTAATGGGTAGGGTACCGTAGGAATCTTGATTTAAATCGCTGCCGTTTCTTTGACTCTTTTTCTTTCTTTCTTTATCCAGAGGGCTAAACAAAACAGGTATGAAAGCTATAATTGTAAACCACGATCAAATTTATGGAAGCATTGGTTTATACATTTCTTTTAGTATCCACTTTAGGGATAATTTTTTTCGCTATTTTTTTTCGGGAACCACCTAAAATTTCAACTAAAAAATGAAATAATTTTTCATTATCTTCATTGACGTAATCAGCCTCCAAATGTTTGGAGGCTGATTACGTCAACTAGTCCCCGTGTTCCTCGAATGGATCTCTTAGTTGTTGAGAGGGTTGCCCAAAGGCAGTATATAGAGCATACCCAGTAAAACTTACAAGTAACCCAGATATAAAGATGGCGACTAGGGTTGCTGTTTCCATTATTATAGAATTGAAAGACCACACTGGATCTATGCTAAGATCGTTTATTTACAACGGAATGGTATACAAAGTCAACAGATCGTAATGAATACAAAATAAGATTTATGGCTACACAAACGGTTGAGGATAGTTCTAGATCTGGTCCAAGAAGCACTACTGTAGGGAAGTTATTGAAACCATTGAATTCCGAATACGGTAAAGTAGCTCCTGGATGGGGAACGACGCCTTTGATGGGTGTTGCAATGGCTCTATTTGCGGTATTTCTATCTATTATTTTGGAGATTTATAATTCTTCTGTTCTACTGGATGGAATTTCAGTGAATTAGACTCAGAAGAATCTTGACGTCCTAGCTTTTAGCTCGATACAAAAAAGTAAAGTATTTAGGTCTAAAAATTTTAGCCTATTCTCCTTTGGTAGTTCGACCGCGAAATTTTTTTTCTGCATTGTATATTTCCGGAATATGAGTGTGTGACTTGTTAGAATTGACCCTATGGATAGTACAGAGAATGGGGTCTGTCATCTTTATCAAGATGGTTTTACTTCGTCGGATATTCATTCGAGTATCTGGAGCACGAAATAGATCAAATAGATCACAAAGTATTCGAACTATGATTCATACTTAAATACTCAGACCTCGTAGCCGGACTTCTTTACGTTCTATCGTATAAACTTTAATAAATCAAAATATTTTTCTGCTTTTAAACTCTTATTTGGATCAAAGGACAAACGTTTCTTTGTATTTTATGTTTTTAGTCATTATAGCTATTTTTTTGATTGAATAAGTGATGATCCAATGGTTCTCACTCAGTGAACTTTGGATTTTGAAGGTTTCATTGAATTATCGTGGTTCTCGTATGAATCTGAGGTTTCAATTGATTAGTTAAGTAGGGTCTTAACAAGAGAATTCCTATCAATAATAAAGAAAACAAGAAGAAATCCCCATTCCATACAAAACAAATACCAAATAAAAAAGACAATAAAGATAGGTAATCTAGAAGATTCAAGAGGCCTATAATCATCAACATAACATAAAGACGAATGAGCTGACTTGATTTTTTGACATTTAACCACAAAGAAGAGCTTTCGCATTTTTCCTTTTTCATATCTTTATATAATATTGAATGAGAGAGAAGTTTAAAACTTTATATTCCATATCCGTTTCAATCAGTATTTGGGTCTTTTTTTGTTTGAGCTGTACGAGATGAAATTCTCATATACAGTTCTTGGAGGGGGAGTAACCTTGGTTTACCTATCTCAATAAAGTTTATGATTGGTTCGAAG